AGATTTTTTATTTCTTATTCCGCCGATCTAATTCGATGAATTATTGTTCCGCAAGAAGTGGAGGCGTGGACGTGTCAATACTTGATTTTTATAAACTATAGCATAGGTTTTAGAAAAGACTGTAACTTTTTTTCTTAAAATCTAAGTCTAGCCCAAATCAAATCGGCGGTAATAGGGATGAAGCAAAAACCTCAATTATTAATTTAATCATTGGTAATGATTGATTCTCACCATTTATTTCAAAAAATTTTGAAATAAATGGTGAGAATCAATTCCAGAATGGAATTAAGAACTAAGATCGGAAATCTCGATATACAAAGATTCCTAAGAGGCATCCCATTTTTACTACTAGAATAAAAGATTATATAAAAGACTAACATATCAAAATCTCCTAAACTAAACAATTTAAAATTTTAAGTAGCGTCTCGTGATTCTGTTGGGTATTAAATTAGATTGGATACAATGATGGGAAAAAAATTTAGGGCTTGTAGAAAGGCACGAAGATATTTTGTATTTAAACTCACGAAAGGCTATGAGTGCTCAGACATAGAATCAGAATAGTTGGTCGACTCTTATTCTTATAGTATAGAGAAAAGGTAAAAATTGAAAAAAAAAAAAGAATATATGTATGTAGTAATAGTGGCAGTGGGTTCTACCAATTCTTTCATAGAAAGAAAAGACAGTAAGCTTAGATCAAATAGAAAATAGAGGTATCTGATATATAGTTGTGTATAGAAAAGGCGCGTGTATCATCTTGTACTTAATACTTCCTGATTCTACCGGAAATCTTAAAATATTGAAACTTGTTGCAAATGTATTCATTGAATTGATTTGGTTCATCAATAGTCTTAAGTCAGAATCCTATTTTGACTCTGTGCCATTGATTCCACTATGATTATTAAATAATAATCGAATAATTCTTTCATAGAAATAAGGGACATAATTCACATGGATATAGTAAGTCTTGCTTGGGCTGCTTTAATGGTCGTCTTTACATTTTCTCTTTCACTTGTAGTATGGGGAAGGAGTGGACTCTAGTGCTGTGGACACTACAAATACTAAATTGAGTAATCGATTGCTCAATCGAACTGTATCAATTCTTTATTAATCGTTTTGCGAAGCCTTGCCTTAAAAAAAAGTATTCAAAATTGTACTGGAATAGAGTAATAAATCATTATCATAATTGTATTTTGCAACTCAAATCTACGCATAATAGAAGATTCTTTCCAACCGAATTTGGACTAATTTGACTAAATAGTCTATATTTTTTCTTTTAGAAAAAAAAAATTCTGTTATTATGACACTATATATTTTCTTTCCACTGTAAGCGAAACGATTAATGATTGTCCAAAGAGGTCCTACACATAATAATTAGATCTTTCTTCCGTCTTCCGTTAGGCTATTTACATATCACACATTTCACATTTGTTTTAAACTTCTAGAAATTATACTTTTTTGACTCATCTCATGTTTTGTTTAAACATGAAAAACGGCCAGGTTTACTCTAACCCCTTTTCCAAATCTGAAGAAGTTATCATATAACTACGCGGATCATCCATTAATTGTTCAATCAATGACTTCTTGAGATGAAAAAAAAGAAATAGAATTAAAGTTTTATCTTATCTATATGTACATCTACTATATACATATTGTAATTTTATCTATATGAAGCCTATATTAATATTAGTATACAATACTAGCTAGTGTGATAGAAAGAACTATAATATATAGTTCTTTCTACCACACTAGCTTAGATACTTAATAAGCTACTTCTGTTCTGATTCCAGCTCAGCGCAATCATTTCATTTAAGACTTAGAGTTTGAATTCTTTTCTTTCATTTCTTGAATCATTGAATTGAATTGAACTGCTAAGAACTGATAATTCAAGTTTCATTCAAATTAATCATTTTGGCTAACTGTTTTTACATAGATGATAAGTAAAAAAGCAGTAGGAATTAGAATGAACAGTGCAGTAGCAATAAGTGCGAGAATATTGACTTCCATAATCTAATCTTTTTTTTTTTTTCGCAATAACTTAACTCGGGATCTAATCCCATAGAGATGATAAATTTGATTCCTGTAAATTCAATGGGATGAATTGTATCTTGATGATACTGAATCAGATCAATATTATGAATAAAAATTTCTGATCTATCAAATAAATTTCTCGTTGAGAATTGAATAGTATAACATAGGCAGATCTTTTATCCATAAAAAAAACGATTTTTGATTAGATCATAAATACCTATATCATTAGGTTTTCATCCTTTTTCCACTTGTTCTTTTCTATAACCTAGCATCTTATCTTCCTTATACAATTCTTCTACTTATACATATACATAGTATTTTGTATATAGAATTATAAGGTATTATATAACCGATATTCTCTAGGACATACAGAGAGACGAATAGTATAAGTATAAGTGAGATCTAAAAAAGGTAAGGTTAAGTCTAAAAAATCGACTATTCAAGCTTTACCTTTACTAAGAATAAGAAAAGAAAGGAGCCCTACTTGGTTTTGTTGGTCTTTTTTTTTATGTTATTTTATTAGTATACTCTTTGTTTTGTTGGATTGGAGTTGGAACGTATACATCAAAAATTCAATATAAAATTGGAATGAGAATGAAATAAATTGTTTCAAATCAGTAGTCATAATTGAGGCTAAAAAAAAATTATATTTAGAAAAGATGTGCTTTAACCTAAAAAGTACTTTGCCGGAGAATTAAATTCTATGAAGATTAAGTTCATTATATATCATATAATAAACAAAGCTATTTTGTGTCTGTACCCCCCCAAAAATCTGAGCACTCTATTCCATTTCATTGATCAAGAGCAAAATGATTGAAAAAAAAAGAGTATTTGTATCTCTTAAACTTAAAATACTGAATATAGCAATAGTACCAATTGTACTAAATCTACATATATTTTTCCTTATCAATTAGTACTGGGGAAGAAAAGGAACTTCCCATATTTATCTGATGAGACATGCGAAACAAAAGAAATAATCTCCACGGTGCGAATTTGTTTGATTCCATTTTGCTCTTCGTCTTCCCTTTCGCAAAAATAGAGAAATGAATTTCTCAATTCATGAGATCCTAGTTCGGGACTGACGGGGCTCGAACCCGCAGCTTCCGCCTTGACAGGGCGGTGCTCTGACCAATTGAACTACAATCCCGGCGAGGTGTATAGCATACATATACTTAGGATTTCATAAGAATATTCTACTCGTCATGTTGGAACGTAACAGATATGCGAATGCTATATTGATATTATATCCACATAAACACGGTCTTTAGTGAGAGTGAGACAGATTATTAGTAACTAGTGATTTTTGATTTTATTGTTAAATAAAAATAATCAATCTTTCAATGAGATGAAAAAAAAAAGATAGAGAAAAATTTTTCTTTATTTCTCTACGAATCAGGCATTACCCTTTCTTTTCTATAGGATAAATTAATTATATCTTACTCATGGGGCGGTGAATTCTTGGGCCGAGCTGGATTTGAACCAGCGTAGACAGTCGTCAACGAATTTACAGTCCGTCCCCATTAACCGCTCGGGCATCGACCCAGGAAGAATTCTTTATATGCTTATTGATAATCCATGATCAACTTCCTTTCGTAGTACCCTACCCCCAGGGGAAGTCGAATCCCCGCTGCCTCCTTGAAAGAGAGATGTCCTGAACCACTAGACGATGGGGGCATATTCGCCCGACCGTCATCATACTATAATGATATTATGAATAGTTTTTTGGAATTGTCAATATAATCTAATGGTATGGCTAGATTCGAACAGTCTTTTTAGATTCTGATTCTATAGGATTTGAATTTGAATTGAACGTTTTTTTTTTCTTCAATTTTAACTCATTGCTTCGTTTCTTGTTCAGATAAAATATGCCTATCACTATCTCACATTAATTCAGAAAATTCAAAAACGAGAAAAATTTTACCTCTTTTCTAGGTAAATAGAATTTATTTTTCCATTATGAGTCTACTGCACATATGTATATATGCAGTAGACTCATAATGGAAAATGGCTAAGTCATGAATTGAGCAGGCCCTTTTAACTCAGTGGTAGAGTAACGCCATGGTAAGGCGTAAGTCATCGGTTCAAATCCGATAAAGGGCTTTTTTCATGAAACTCGAGTCTTTGTCTTCGTTTTTCATCGAAGAATACAGATATTTTTGATAATAAAAAAAAGGCAAACACTATTGTATTATTTATAATCTAATGAGTTCTTATAATTATTATTATATTATATTGACTAATTATTATTTATAATCTAATGAGTTCTTATAATTATTATTATATTATATTGACTAATTGAACTTAGTGGGTGGGGGCTTCTAGCCTGTAGTGACATAGTAGTGACATAATAGTCCTCTTTATATCTTATTATTATTTATTTAAATATTCCAGGAAACATAACATAAATGTTCTAGATATCCAACCCCTATTTATTAATCACAAACCAAAATATTCCTACTTCCCTATTGTTCCCACCAAACCTACCAAAAAAACGGTAACTAAAAAAAAAAATAAGTGGACCTGACCCATTGAATCATGACTATATTGGCTATTCTGATATTTAAATTCGATATATATTAAATTGTAGAAAGCGGGTTTTTTATTTCCTTTTTTAGTTTCTTAGATCACAAAAGACAAGAATTTGTGATCACAAAAGACAAGAATTTGTCGATATTTATGATTTGATTTTCTTGTTAATGGACGCTCTATAGGAATAAATCGCTATTCTTTTCCGATACATATAATATATTCTTTTCCGATACATATAATATATATATATATATAATATTGAAAAATCCATTTTTCAATATCTTTCCTTAATTTCAAAATCTGATTCCCATATTGTTTTGTTGTTTTGTTTCAGCAATGCAAATAGAGAACGAACGCGAGAAAGGGGCCTTCAGTTCCAGTTTATCATTATTTCATTTAATATTTCATTTAGGGGCAAGGAAAAAAGAAATTTTCCTTTTTTT